GGCATGGATGTTCTTATTTGGGCATCTTGTTTGGGCTACAGGATTTATGTTCTTAATTTCCTGGCGTGGTTATTGGCAGGAATTGATTGAAACTTTAGCATGGGCTCATGAACGCACACCTTTGGCAAATTTGATTCGCTGGAAAGATAAACCAGTAGCTCTTTCAATCGTGCAAGCAAGATTGGTTGGATTAGCTCACTTTTCTGTAGGTTATATATTCACTTATGCGGCTTTCTTGATTGCCTCCACATCGGGCAAATTCGGTTAATTATTTATGTATTCTATCCGCAATCATATATTTTTTTTAATAAAAAAAATATAGGTATGCACTCTTATATTTATTTCTACATCTAGGATCCGATTTGTATCATTATCATTGATAATAAGAGGAACTGAAGCATTATGGCAAAGAAAAGTTTGATTTATAGGGAGAAGAAGAGGCAAAAATTGGAAAAAAAATATCATTTGATTCGTCGATCCTCAAAAAAGGAAATAAGTAAGATTCCGTCGCTAAGTGATAAATGGAAAATTCATGGAAAATTACAATCCCCACCGCGTAATAGTGCACCTACACGTCTTCATCGACGTTGCTTTTCGACCGGAAGACCGAGAGCAAACTATCGAGACTTTGGACTATCTGGACACATCCTTCGGGAAATGGTTCAGGCTTGTTTGTTGCCAGGGGCAACAAGATCAAGCTGGTAAGGATTTAAGTATCCCTTAATTTTTCTATTTTTTTATATGATCGATGAGGCCCCTTTACCATTCTGTCTAAATAGGCTATTCTATTTGTACAGATATGGAATAGGGGCTCCTTCAATTCTTCTTTGTTTATTAGAGTTTAGTCCAAGTTTTTTTGTTTCAGCGCGGGGTAGAGCAGTTTGGTAGCTCGCAAGGCTCATAACCTTGAGGTCACGGGTTCAAATCCTGTCTCCGCAACATTTTTTTTTTCAAGAAATGTAAGTTTGATTCTACTAACTAGTCATTAATTAATACGTGTCTTTTGGGACGCGAGGAAAAAATTACTATATTTCCCGGTCAACTATACCGAATCTTTTATCTTTTTGAATCCATTTATATTTGGGCGGATAGCGGGAATCGAACCCGCGTCTTCTCCTTGGCAAGGAGAAATTTTACCATTCAACTATATCCGCATTTTTTGCCCTTCTTGATAATAAATTTATGGATAATATTTGTTCAAAGCTAGACGAGATACACTCTTTGGTTTGGGGTCATTTCATAAAATTCTACCACCAAATAAATTCAATTAACAATTCTATTAATATATATAAATATATTTATATTTAATATTGAATATTGAATTCCATATATTTATATTTAATATTGAATTCCATATTCAAGTTCAAGAATATATGATTCTTCTATTTCCATAAAATATTATATTCTATATTGATATCAGATCTCAATTTTTTATTCGTTTTTTTATTTATTTTTTTTATTACTATTTCATATTTAGTAACTATTTATTAATCTTTTATTCATATTTAATTCAAGTTCCAGAAGTTCGACCCCCCCTCTAAATTTTTCTTTATTTGCATTTTATGGACTTATATTGAATTTGAATGTGTAATTCATGGAATGGGAGGGGGTCATCTCATTTTTGGATCTGCAACGAATGAATTCAAGAGATAAGAGAATTAAGGATACCCACCAAGAAGACTAATCCAATCCATAAAGATGTACCAGAAAAAACAACATTTTTGTTACTCGACCAACCATCAGGAGACGCAAATACAACGGGTACACTAATCAGTAAGATTGATGAAGTAATAATTAATGCAAAAACAGCCAATTGGAAAGCAATAGTCATGTTTTTAATCCTCCAAGCTATTAACAAAAGAATATACACCATTTAATCCTCTTACCCACTAAAAAATTTTAATAGATAAAGGGATTTTATCATGAATCCGTTGATTCGAGATGACTTAGTTCCAATTTATTTTTACCACTTTTATTCTATTCGGACATGAAGTTAAAGGTTCTTTTTGACTTCACAAATGGGTATACTGGATCGCGTATCTCATTTATTTATATAGCCAGATTTATAGACCTATTAAAGAAAGTCACACCCTATATCTTTCTCTACATAGTGATCGTATTAACTCATAGGGCTATGTTCTATTTGGCGAAAAAAAAATAAAATAGAAATTATCTTTCGGAGAGATGGCCGAGCGGTTGATGGCTCCGGTCTTGAAAACCGGTATAGTTCATAAAAATAACTATCGAGGGTTCGAATCCCTCTCTCTCCTTTTGTTGGATGAATATATTTTTATCTTTATTGGCTTTTTTTACTTCTTAGCATGATAAATAAAGGAGAATGGCTCGGCTGGATAGTATAGCCGAGCCAGAAAAATTTAGATTGAATTGAAAGAAACAAAGAAGACTTTTAAATATGAACCGAGTTTTACTTTCCTGTTTTACCTACTACTTTAGTTAAGAGGAGTCATGGAAAGAACAGGTTCAAAATCACGATCAATTC